AACAGGAGGGAGGAGAAAGAAATCATAGTGACTTGGTCTCGGGCATCTACCATTATACCCACAATGATTGGCCATACAATCGCTATTCATAATGGAAAGGAACATTTACCTATTTATATCACAGATCGTATGGTCGGTCACAAATTGGGAGAATTCGCACCTACTCTCACTTTCGTGAGACACGCGAGAAACGATAATAAATCTCGTCGTTAGTCGTTCTACTAAGTATTCATGTGAAAAGCCTTATCTTAATAGTATTTAGACTTAAGAGTCTTTATCTTATAGTAAGAGTATAGGTATATTTATTTTCTTTTTCTAGTATACTAATAAGACTTATACTTTTCTGACTTATCTTATACTATACTTCACCTAGGCACTTATCATTCATTGGCGGGGGAGAACTTTTATGATAAAGAACAAAAATTCGGATAGAGAAGCAAAAGTTTTAGCTCAACATATATGTATGTCTGTTTTCAAAGCACGAAGAGTAATTGATCAGATTCGCGGACGTTCTTATGAGGAAACACTCATGATACTGGAACTAATGCCTTATTGGGCATCTTATCCAATTTTAAAATTAGTTTATTCTGCAGCAGCAAATGCTAGTCATAATATGGGTTTGAATGAAGCTGATTTATTTATTAGTAAAGCTGAAGTCAATAGAGGTGCTATTGTGAAAAAGTTAAGACCCCGGGCTCGAGGACGTAATTATCTGATAAAAAAAACCACTTGTCATATAAAGATTTTTTTAAAAGAAAAATATAAAATTTAGATTCCTATTTAGAAAAAAATGGATGGAAAAATAATAGAAAAATATGGGACAAAAAATAAATCCACTTGGTTTCAGACTTGGAATAACTCAAAGTCATCATTCTTTTTGGTTCGCAAAACCAAAGAATTTTTCCATGGGTCTACAAGAAGATGAAAGAATACGGAATTGTATTAAGGACTATGTAAAAAAAAATAAGAAAATATCCTCAGGTTTAGAAGGAATTGTCCGTATAGGAATTAAAAAAAGAATAGATTTGATTCAAGTCATAATCTATATTGGATTTCCCAATTTATTAATAGAAGGACGAACACGGGGAGTCGAAGAATTACAGATGAATGTACAAAAAGAGTTTCATTCTGTAAATCGGAGACTCAACATTGCTATCACAAGAATTGAAAAGCCTTATGGACAACCTAATATTCTTGCAGAATATATAGCTTTACAATTAAAAAATAGAGTCTCATTTCGAAAGGCAATGAAAAAAGCTATTGAATTAACTGAACAAACGGGTACAAAAGGAATTCAAGTGCAAATTGCAGGGCGTATCGACGGAAAAGAGATTGCACGTGTCGAATGGATCAGAGAAGGCAGGGTTCCTTTACAAACAATTCGCGCTAAAATTGATCACTGTTCCCATACAATTAGAACTATCTATGGAGTCTTAGGCATCAAAATTTGGATATTTGTAAACCAAGAATAAGAAAATAAGAATAATGGACCTTTCTTTATCTCGCCATTCTGCTCATCGATAGAAAAAATTTAGAAACTCTTTTCTTCTTTTTCTTAATCAAAGAAAAACGAACAATTATAATTATATAAGGTTGAATAAAAATTTGATTTACCCTTTATTTAAATTTAATTTAGATTTTAGTATAATTGCTATGCTCAGTGTGTGACTCGTTAATTTTTTCTTTAGAGTTGAGAATTGAGATTGAAAAAAAAAAGGCTGACCCCACTATAAACTTAGTAACTATAAAAACTAAAGAAACTCAAAACTAATAACCAACTTATTGCTTCGTATTGTCGAGATCCCAAGAAACAGTCACTATATGACTGAATCAATCATATAGTTGTAGCAACTGAAATTCTTTTCATAAAAAAGAAATCTGATTATGAATTGTGAAAAAAAGGGATGTGGAAAAAAGGAAGGATGATAGAAAGAGAGAATAAAGATCTCAATGATATATGATTCCCGTATGTATGGTTTATGAAGAATTACCCCATAAATAAAGGCAGTGTTATAAAGCATCAACATCAAATAAAAATACAAAATATACAATTACAATAGAATACAAAATATACAAATAAAAAATAGAAAGAAAATAGAAACATAGAAGAAAATATAAGAAATATAATAAAAAAAAATGAAATTAAAATAATAATCTAAATAATCTAATCAATATGGATAATATAGTCAGTCTATTATGTATGTAATAAGATAGAAATAATAAGATATCAAAGATAGAAAAATAGATAATAGAAATAATAAAAAATAGAGAATAATTGAATTGAGCTTCGGGTTAAAAAAAACTGAGGAGATTGACTCGGAAACAAATAACAGATTTTGTTGAGAGCTCCATTGCAGAGTTCAGGCCTAAGTATTAATAGAGAAGCTATGGGAACGATGGAACCTGTGATTACATAGGATTTTCTTGAAAACGAATCAATCCTAATGATTCATTGGGTAGGATGGCGGAATGAACCAAGAAAAAATGGATTTCTTCTAAATGGTCATGAATTGACCCTACAAATGAAGGAGGAAAGAGTCAATATTCGCCCGCGAAAACTTTCTTTATTTTTATTTAATTTAACAATTTTATTTATTGGATGACTGTTGGCGTGATTCAATAGAGGTAAAGTAAAATACTTTAGAAATTTTGATAAAAGAAAGAAGCATTATATATACAACTACCTATGTAACAAATTCAATATAAAAAAATTAGTATATTCTTTCTTAGAATGAAATTAGAATGAAATACATAAATACATGTGTATATGTAATATTATTGAATCATTTCATTCGCGAGGAGCTGGATGAGAAGAAACTCTCATGTCCAGCTTTGCAGTAGAGATGGAATTCAGAAATGACCATCAACTATAACCCCAAAAGAACCAGATTTCGTAAACAACATAGAGGTAGAATGAAAGGAATATCTTGCCGAGGCAATCATATTTGTTTTGGCAGATACGCTCTTCAGGCACTTGAACCTGCTTGGATCACAGCTAGACAAATAGAAGCAGGGCGAAGAGCAATGACACGATATGCGCGTCGTGGTGGAAAGATATGGGTACGTATCTTTCCCGACAAACCTGTTACTTTAAGACCTACAGAAACACGTATGGGTTCGGGCAAGGGATCCCCCGAATATTGGGTATCTGTTGTTAAACCGGGTCGAATACTTTATGAAATGAGTGGAGTATCAGAAACTGTAGCCAAAACTGCTATGCAAATAGCTGCATGCAAAATGCCTATACGAACTCAATTTGTTATTTCAGGATAGGTAAACAAAAGTAAAATAAGAAGGAGTATTGAGAATGAAAAAACAACCACGGATTTCTTTATCTCTGGACAGACAATATTTCTTTTTTCCATTATCCCTTGCATTGAAATAAGAGATTAAAATAAAAATGATATGATTCAACCTCAGACCCTTTTGAATGTAGCGGATAACAGTGGAGCTCAAGAATTAATGTGTATTCGAATCATAGGAACTGGTAATCACCGATATGCTCATATTGGCGATGTTATTGTTGCTGTAATCAAAGAAGCAGTGCCCAACATGCCTATAGAAAGATCAGAAATAATTAGAGCTGTGATTGTACGCACGTGTAAAGAACTCAAACGTGATAATGGCATGATAATACGATATGATGACAATGCAGCGGTTATCATTGATCAAGAAGGAAATCCAAAGGGAACTCGAATTTTTGGTGCGATTGCTCGAGAATTGCGACAATTGAATTTTACTAAAATAGTTTCATTAGCACCCGAAGTCTTATAGATGAAAAATAGGATATATCCTATACTATATATATATATAGATTATATATATAGAATATAGAATCTATTCTATATCTATAATCTATCATATGGAATATTTATAATATTCAAATATCTGAAAGAAATCCGATTAATAGACATAGATAGAATAGATTGTGTCTCATGCATATACTTTAAATTTCTAATAATTTTTTATAATTTAAGAATTTCAAAAAAAAAATTCAATAAAAAATAAAACAAAAAAGAAGCATGTTGATTATATCAAAATTAGGAGGCACCAATAACTATAGTTCGTCATGGGTAGGGACATTATTGCCGATATATTAACTTCTATAAGAAATGCTGACATAGATCAAAAGGGAAGAGTTCAAATAGTATCTACTAATATCACTAAAAACATTGTGAAAATACTTTTACGAGAAGGTTTTATTGAAAATGTTCGAAAACATCAAGAAAGTCAAAAAAAATTCTTGGTTTTAACCTTACGACATAGAAAGACTAGGAAAGGGAATAAAATAATTTTAAAGCGTATCAGCCGACCCGGTCTACGAATCTATTCCAACTATCAACGAATTCCTAAGATTTTAGGCGGAATGGGAATTGTAATTCTTTCTACTTCTCGAGGTATAATGACAGATCGAGAAGCTCGACTAGAAAAAATTGGAGGAGAAATTTTGTGTTATATATGGTGATTCTCCTGAATACCCTAATTTTTTCTCGAACTTACTATTTGTAAAATAGAGAGGAGAAGTAAATTATAGAACTCTTCCTCTATTAGTTGATACTTAAAGGGGGTTCCCTGGAATGAAAGAACAAAAATTAATTCATGAGGGTTTAATTACTGAATCACTTCCCAACGGTATGTTCCGAGTTCAGTTAGATAATGAAGATCTAATTCTAGGTTATATTTCAGGAAGAATCCGGCGCAGTTTTATACGTATACTACCCGGAGATAGAGTCAAAATTGAAATGAGTCGTTATGATTCAACCAGGGGACGTATAATTTATAGACTTCGCAAAAAAGATTCGAACGATTAGATCATTCTTTTAAACATCCTTTTCGTAGGGATATAATTCGAAGTTCAAAAATGCAATAAACTGATTTTTTTTTCAAAAAAAAAAATAGATTCAGAATGAAAGTAAGGAATAATAAATATGAAAATAAGGGCTTCTGTTCGTAAAATTTGTGAAAAATGTCGCTTGATTCGTAGGCGGGGACGAATTAGAGTCATTTGTTCCAATCCGAGACATAAACAGAGACAGGGGTAATCCTTCTCAAGTTTTAAATCAAGAACTTTTTAAAAGAAAAACTCATGTACATGTAACATGTACATGTAAAAAGAATTTGTTTTCATATGAAATGGATATTCCTTTATCTGTATCTTTATGTAGATTTCTGATTCTTCTTTCTTTTTATTTTATTCTTATGAATATGATCTAATAAAATATGACAAAACCTATATCAAAAATTGGTTTACGTAAGAATGCACGTATTGGTTCAAATAAGAGTGAACGTAGAATACCAAAAGGAGTTATTCATGTTCAAGCAAGTTTCAACAATACTATTGTAACTGTTACAGACGTACGAGGTCGGGTGGTTTCTTGGGCTTCCGCAGGTACTTCTGGATTCAGAGGTACAAGAAAGGGAACACCCTATGCTGCTCAAGCCGCGGCATTTAATGCTATTCGTACATTAGTTGATCAGGGTATGCAACGAGCAGAAGTTATGATAAAGGGTCCAGGTCTCGGAAGAGATGCGGCATTACGAGCCATTCGTAGAAATGGGATGCTATTAAGTTTCGTACGTGATGTAACACCCATGCCGCATAATGGATGTCGCCCCCCTAAAAAAAGACGTGTGTAGAAATAAGAATTCAAGAGATTCCAAGAGAAATAAATGATTCAATGATCTAATCCAATAATCATAAATAAAAGAAAAATAAGAGTATGGTTCGAGAAGAAGTAGCAGGATCCACTCGAACACTACAGTGGAAATGTGTTGAATCAAGAGTAGACAGCAAGCGTCTTTATTATGGTCGTTTCGTTTTGTCCCCGCTTATGAAAGGTCAAGCCGATACCATAGGTATTGCCATGCGAAGGGCTTTACTTGGAGAAATAGAAGGAACATGTATCACACGTGCAACATCTGAAAATGTGCTGCATGAATATTCTACAATAGCAGGTATTGAAGAATCAGTACATGAGATTTTAATAAATTTGAAAGAGATTGTATTGAGAAGTAATCTCTATGGAGTTAGGGACGCATCCATTTGCGTCAGGGGTCCAAAATACATAACAGCTCAAGATATCATCTCACCACCTTCTGTAGAAATAGTTGATACGACACAGCATATAGCTAACCTGACAGAACCAATTGATTTGTATATTGAATTACAAATCAAGAGAGATCGCGGATATCATATGAAATCCACAAACGACTCTCACGATGGAAGTTATCCTATAGATATTGTATCTATGCCTGTTCGAAATGCGAATCATAGTATTCATTCTTATGGGAATGGGGATGAAAAACAAGAGATACTCTTTCTAGAAATATGGACGAATGGAAGTTTAACTCCTAAAGAAGCACTTTATGAGGCTTCTCGTAATTTGATTGATTTATTGATTCCTTTTCTACATGCAGAGGAAGAGGGCATGAATTTCGAGGAAAATGAAAACAGATGGAATCTGCCCCTTTTTTCCTTTCAAGACAGATTCACTAATCTCAAGAAAAACAAAAAAGAAATTCCATTGACATGTATTTTTATTGACCAATCAGAATTGTCTTCCAGGACCTATAATTGTCTCAAAAGGTCCAATATACATACATTATTGGACCTTTTGAGTAACAGTCAAGAAGATCTTATGAAAATAAAATATTTTCGAATAGAAGATGTAAAACAGATATTGGGCACTCTACAGAAGCATTTTGCAATCAATTTACCTAAGAAAAAGTTTTCATTTTAAATCCATTGGAATTTTTTCTTTTTTTAGTTTTTAGAAATAAATAAAGAATAGAATAAGTTTTTAATCTCCGACACGGTCCATATATTTGCAGAATAGATCATAATAAGATTGATGTATCTAGGGAAGATCCAGAAGGGGATCTTCCTTAGATACCTATGTCGTGGTATTTCACGGTTTAATCAATTTGAAAAAGACCTAAAGTTAGGGATTTCTCAATAGGTAAAGTTGCTCCAATACCTAACCAAAGAGCTACTGCGGTACCGATCAAAAAGACTGTTGTAGCTACTGGACGACGAAATGGATTTTGGAATTTATTGACATTCTCTAAAAAAGGTACTGTCAATAATCCTATTGGTACTGAAACCATTAAAAGAACACCCAATAACTTATTGGGTACTGTGCGAAGTATTTGAAATACGGGAAAGAAGTACCATTCGGGTAATATTTCCAACGGAGTTGCAAACGGATCCGCTGGTTCACCGATCATTGACGGCTCTAGAACTGCTAAACCCACATTACATGCAATAGTGCCTAGAATTACTACTGGAAAAATATATAAAAGATCATTGGGCCATGCAGGTTCTCCATAATAATTATGTCCCATCCCTTTAGCCAATTTAGCTCTTAATACAGGATCATTCAAATCAGGTTTCTTTGTTATTTGGATAGGTGAATTCTTGTGGATCCATCCCCCAAAGGAACCGGACATGATAATTTTTTATCATCCGGCTCGAGCAAGAATCAAAAGAATCACAGAAATAGATCCATAGAACATAAATAGGTCCATAGAAGATCTATATTTCATATATATCTACATATATAATGTAGAATGACTCTATGTAAGAAAAGATTTATAAAATTCCATTTCCCCGAGTTTCAACGATTCATTATTAATTGCAAAGAATTCAGTTCTGGCAACAAGGAAATGCTCAATATCCAAGTAGGCTTACAAATTTGATCATGATCAAGTGCTTTTTGGATTGTCTCATGTCTTTTGGTTGGTATTTATCCCCACAACATCTCGATTGTATTACATATTACATACAAAAATACAAAATTTTTACTTGTTACTAATAAAGTCTAGCCCCTGTTCTTCTTTAGATCCCCTATTTAACTCCAATAGTATCATAGATTCAGGGTCGATGCAGAGGAAATGAATGCATCTACATACTATAAAAAACTTACTAAGATTACTATCAAATTAAGACGAAATATTAATACTATAAATTAATTATAAGAAAATTACTAAAAAAAAAAAGAAAAATCAAAAAAAGTGGAATAAATAGAACATTGGATCATTCTAGTCTAGGGATCTTACGGAGCCTGTTCATGCATGACATGATTCGGGTATGATCATAGAAAATATTCTCCTCAAGTGAACCGGCCTATCCTATGCTACATATAAGGGACTGACGTGATGGTTGGATGCGGAGACACGTTAGGTTGTGAATTCCAACGTGGCGGATAAAATCATATATCTGCATGGACCAATCAATAGTTCAAGTCACACACTCCCATAATCCATCCTCTTTTAGAAAAATATACTTCAACTATTTGATTCGTATCAAATAAACAATACTTCAGAGTTGAATAGAAGTATCCAAATAACATGCCTTATTTTTAAATAATCCATATTTGTAGCAATGAAAGACTCTTGTTCCTCCCCGATATGATAAATTACAAATATCTATGATCTGCCTTCTCTATAAAGGACCCGAAATACCTTGCTTACGTATCATTGGAAAGTGCATTAACATAAATACGGCAGTAAGAAGAGGCAATACAAAAGTATGTAAACTATAAAAACGAGTCAAAGTAGACTGGCCCACACTAGCACTTCCACGTAATAATTCTACCAAGGGTGATCCTATTATAGGAATAGCTTCAGGCACGCCTGTTACAATTTTTACTGCCCAATAGCCAATTTGGTCCCGAGGTAAGGAATAACCAGTTACGCCAAAAGATGCGGTCAATACAGCGAGAACCACCCCTGTAACCCAAGTTAATTCGCGGGGTTTTTTAAAACCACCTGTAAGATACACACGAAATACGTGCAAGATCATCATTAGAACCATCATACTTGCTGACCATCGATGAACTGATCGAATTAACCAACCAAAGTTGGCCTCAGTCATTATGTATTGAACAGAGGAAAAAGCCTCTGTAACAGTTGGACGATAGTAAAAGGTCATAGCAAAACCCGTAGCTACTTGTACTAAAAAACAAGTAAGCGTAACCCCCCCTAGACAATAAAATATGTTGACATGAGGAGGAACATATTTACTAGTTATATCATCTGCAATCGCTTGAATCTCGAGACGTTCCTCGAACCAATCATATACTTTATTGAGATAGGTAACCCAAGAAAGACTCCCCCTCTGAGAGCCGTATATGAGAATTTCATCTCGTACGGCTCAAACCGAAACACACAAATACTGGGTTCAACGGATATGGAATAGAGAGTTTCAAACTTCTTGTGGCTTAGCCGCTTGACTCGATTTGACCCAAAGATACGAAGTAAGAAAAATCCGGAATCTCTTCTTTGTGATGATAATGCTAAGAAATAAAATCTCAAGTTGGCTCATCCATCTTTCTTTATGTTAATCGTGACAGGCCTCTTGAATCTTCTCTTCCCTATTTTTTTTTTTGTTTGTTTGATAGGAATTCTCTTGTTGAGACCCTATGAATCAATTGAAACCTCAGATTCATACTAGAACCACGATGATTTAAGAAAGCCAAAACTAAACTCAAAGGTTTTCTGAGTAAAAACCATTTGATCATCACTTCTTCAATGAATGTAATAACTCAACAAAATATAGAGAAAGAGGTTTATTTTGGTCAAAAGAAGTATGAAAGAAAAAATTGTTTTATTTATAAAAGACCTATTTCCATTTTTTTTTTAATCCGGTTGCGAGGTCTGAATAATAGGTATGAATCATAGTTCAAATATTTCTTTTCTTGATCTATTCTATATAGTCCGTGCTTCAGAGACTATAATAAATATCTGACGAGGTAGAATCATCTTGATAGAGATGACAGGTCCATTCTCTGTATTATCAATAGGATCAATTATAACAAGTCACACGCTCATATTCCGGAAATGAAATATCGAAACAAATAAATTTCACGATCGAACTACCAGAATGAAATCCAAGTCTTAGGTAATATTAAGTTGAAGTATTAAGTATTTTAAGCATTAAGTAAGTATAAGTAAAATACTATTTTTTTATTGAAAAACTAGGACTTCCTAGTTTTTATGAACTAATTCATTGAAATTCCATCCAGTAAAACAGATGAATTATAAATTTCTAAAATAATAGATAGAAATATTGCAAATAGAGCCATTGCAACTCCCATAAGTGGTGTAGTCCCCCACCCTGGAGCTACTTTTCCATATTCCGAATTCAATGGTTTCAATAAACTCCCTACGCCAGTGCGTCTTGGCCCAGATCTAGAACTACTCTCAACGGTTTTTGTAGCCATAAATCCTCTTTCATCATGGGTTGAAATCTGTTGACTTTGTATACCATTCCGTTGTAGTTGTAAATAAACGACATTATCGTGATACTTTGTGATCTTGAAATTATCGAAAAAATGGAAACAGCAACCCTAGTCGCCATCTCCATATCCGGGTTACTTGTAAGCTTTACTGGGTATGCCTTATATACCGCTTTTGGGCAACCCTCTCAAAAATTAAGAGATCCCTTCGAAGAACATGGGGACTAGTTGAAGTAATGAGCCCCCTATTCATATTGGGGCTCATTACTTCAATGGAAATAATGAAAAATCATTTCATTTTTTTAGTTGGAACTTTAGGTGGTTCTCGAAAAAAGATAGCGAAAAAAATTATCCCTAAAGTTGAAACTAAGAGGAATGTATAAACCAATGCTTCCATAGATTTGATCGTGGTTTACAATTATAGCTTCCACACCTATTCATTTTGGATCATTTACTAAAGAAATTCTCAATTGAGATTTACAATTTCTTATTACTATTACTAACTATTACTATTATGACTATATATATAGTCATATCTTATTAATTCTATTTCTTCTATATTTATATTGTATTATTTTTATTCTATTTCTAATTTTTTTTCTATATTATTCTAATAGTCTAATAAAATATCTTATTTTATTTATATCTATTTATATTATCTATTTATACATAAAAATAATAAAAATATAGAAAGAAAATAGAAAATAAATAGATATTTATCTAATTTCTATATTAGTATTGGTATATTAGATTAATAATTAGATTAATATATTTAGGAAATATTGAATATGAAATGAAATAGATAATAGATTCAATTAATATAGAAAAGAGAAATTCTAGCTTAATTATAGAAATTAACAAATTATAAATACTAAATAGCTAAATACTATATATAAATATAATAGAAAAATATAATAGAAATCTAAATTTATTAGAAATCTAAATTTATATACTCTAAATACCAGAATAAAATAAAAAAAAATAGAGGCAAAAGATGGCAAAGGAATTTTGTATCAGACTACTTGTTTCCTTGTGGTTGGATCTCCAAGTTTTTGGAATGCTCCAAATTCCACTTGAGCATCCAAATCTGGATCAATACCGGCAAAAACATCTCTGAACAAGGTTCTGGCGCCGTGCCAAATGTGTCCGAAAAAGAAGAGCAAAGCAAACGTAGCATGCCCAAAAGTGAACCAACCCCTTGGACTGCTACGAAAAACACCATCGGATTTCAAAGTAGCCCGGTCTAATTCAAAAATTTCACCTAATTGGGCACGTCTAGCATATTTTTTTACAGTAGCAGGATCACTATAAATGACTCCATTGAGTTCGCCACCATAGAATTCAACAGTTACCCCTACTTGTTCAACACTATACTTGGATTCTGCCCTTCTAAAAGGAACATCGGCCCTCACAATTCCGTCTCCATCTACCAAAACTACCGGAAATGTTTCAAAAAAGGTAGGCATACGACGTACAAAGAGTTCGCGCCCTTCTTTATCTCTAAATATGGGGTGCCCTAACCACCCAACAGCTATTCCATCCCCGTTATCCATTGAGCCTGCTCTGAATAATCCTCCTTTCGCCGGATTATTACCAATGTAATCGTAAAAAGCTAATTTTTCGGGAATTTTAGACCAAGCTTCCGACAAGCTCAGATTTTCGGCTAGTCCGGCCCCAACTCTTCGATATATTTCTTGCTGGAAGTACCCCTGATCCCACTGATAACGAGTGGGGCCAAATAATTCGATTGGGGTAGTTGCTGAACCATACCACATAGTTCCAGCAACAACGAAAGCTGCAAAAAAAACAGCAGCAATACTACTGGAAAGCACAGTTTCAATATTACCCATGCGTAATCCTTTGTATAGACGTTGAGGCGGACGGACACTAAGATGAAATAGACCCGCTAATATGCCCAATGTACCCGCTGCAATATGATGAGAAGCTATTCCCCCCGGAACAAAAGGATCAAAACCTTCCGCACCCCACGCTGGATTTACAGATTGTACTTTTCCGGTTAGTCCATAAGGATCAGACACCCATATTCCAGGACCATATAAGCCTGTTACATGAAATGCACCAAAGCCAAAGCAAGCGACTCCTGAAAGAAATAAATGAATTCCAAAGATCTTGGGCAAATCTAAAGAAGGTTTTCCCGTACGTTCATCACAGAATATTTCTAGGTCCCAATACACCCAATGCCAGATAGCTGCCAAGAAGCACAAGCCAGAAAACAAAATATGTGCCCCTGCCACGCCTTCATAACTCCAAATGCCCGGATTCGTTATAGTTCCTCCCGAGATACTCCAACCTCCCCACGAATTGGTTATTCCTAAACGAGTCATGAAGGGTATAACGAACATGCCTTGTCTCCACATTGGATCAAGAACAGGGTCAGAGGGATCAAAAACTGCTAATTCATATAGAGTCATCGAGCCGGCCCAACCAGAAACTAGAGCTGTATGCATTATATGTACAGAAAGTAATCGACCGGGATCATTCAATACAACAGTATGAACACGATACCAAGGCAAACCCATGTAAATACCCCTTTCTGAAAAAGAAATAGACATTATGTAACTTTATCGCATTGGAAAAGACTAGACCGTGTATTTCACCTGTTCGGTAGATTTTGTATAGGAAAAGATTTATATTTATTTGTATTCCCTTCTTTTCTTTTTAATGAAATAGAAAGAGAAGGGAACAATTCTATTTATTTCTATTTAGAAGAACAAAGAGAAACAGATCTTATTCTATACCCGATAAGTACCAATACGCAATGGGACGATTTTGAGGGAAAAAGAATGCATAGATACTTTTTATAATTCGAAATCATTCGAACAATCGGCTGATCTGATCGATTCCGTTCGTTACAATTTTTCTTTATTCATTCTGTCTTCCTCTATGAACCTTCCAGTCCTATATTCCTATATATAAAGTATATATCTATATACTAATATTCTAAATTAGAATCTATATACTTAATATATACTCTAAATACTCTAATTCTATCTAGATAATAATATATCTATCTAATAATATTAAGTTCTATTTTCTATAATATATAATATATAGAATAGAAAATTCTAATATAGAATAGAATATAGAAAAGAAAGAGAAAAAATGATGAAGACAATAAAACCCATTGTTACGTTTCCATATTAAAGTAAAGTATAGTACTTCATTTTTTTTATCTTAATGCCCATTGGTGTTCCAAAAGTACCTTTTCGGAATCCTGGAGAGGAAGATGCAGCTTGGGTTGACGTATAGTGCGACTTGTCAGACATATGGATCATATGGTATTTCCCCGTTATCTCCCCCGATCGAGTATTCTCTATTTCGCCCAATCCAATAAATAGATATTCAATCTTGTATTGATTGAACAATCAATAATTTGGAGCGTGAAACACAAAGATTCCTATTGGGGATGAATATTATCAATTAAAATAATTGATGGTTTACTTGGACTGATAAAGTATCCAGGCTCCGTTCAGAGAATACCAAATTGGAAATGGTAAGAGTAAAAGTAATAGAATGGGAGTGTAAATGTAGTAATATAAATAAGAAATATTAAATAGAAATAGAAAAAAAAAATATAAAAAATATAATAATATTAGATATTAGATAATTAAATAAGAAATATTAAATAAAGAATATAAAAATAAAATATAAATTTAATTAAAGTATTATAAATTTCATTAAAGTATTAATAAATTATGAAATTCATTAATAATTAAATAGAATATAATAGAACTTACTATAATAGACTATAATAGAATATTCTAATATAATCTATTATGTAGAATATATGATGATTGCACGATTACCAAGGGATAATATAAAACTGCCTACCAATAGAGTAGTATTATTAATACATCGAATATTTTGGGGAAAGTTATGAAACAATTGAAAAAAAAGAAGTGGTACTGGAATCATTTGACCTATATGCGCAAATGGAATTCGGGCAAATCTTCCCCCGGAGTAGAACAAGAACCTAAAAGAATTGAAAGGGTCCATTCAGGAACAAGAAAATTACATCGTAATTTGAATTTCGATGAAACAATACATCAATGAGAAGTTAGTTCAATAAGTTCATAAAATTCTTTTTTATATTCTACATTATAGAATATAGGGAAGGAGGGCAAAACTCATGTTAAAAAAAAAAGAAATAGGACTGGAATCAATACATTGATTTTTTTTTCGCAATTCTTTCGAACCGTATGCATCCAAAGGTGCACGTACGGTTCCTCAGGGATACAATTTTTCCCTAATCAACCGACTTCATCGAGAAAGATTACTTTTTTTAGGACAAGAGGTTGATAGCGAGATCTCGAATCAACTTGTTGGTCTCATGGTATACCTCAGCATAGAGGATGATACTAGGGATCTTTATTTGTTTATAAATTCTCCAGGCGGATGGGTAATACCAGGAATAGCCATTTATGATACTATGCAATTTGTGTCACCGGATGTACATACAGTATGTATGGGATTAGCCGCTTCAATGGGATCTTTCATTCTGGTTGGAGGAGAAATTACCAAACGTCTAGCATTCCCTCACGCTTGGCGCCAATGAGTTTTTTTTATTTGAGAAAAAAATACTATGCCTTCGCTGTATCGAATATGAATCAAATAAAGAATAAGTAATAATAGCATGGCACTTCGAGTTCGATATGAACAAACCATTAGTGTTTTTTTTCTAACATGAGATTTTGTATCGAGATAGTAGTATGAAAGAAGGGTTATTCCCAAGTTGATTTTATGTGTCAAGCAAGAGTCAATTTCAGCGTCACAAACCATTATTCTTCCACACCAGAAGTATCTTTCTTATTTTTATGTTATGATAAGAAAGAGTCAAAAAAATGGAAAAAATAATTTTCTCCTTCTTGGATCATATCAAAAAGAAACTTTGGGATTGCTAAACCACAGACGAGATAAATAGATAAACATATAAAGCAACAGAACCATCATAGTATCTTTTTTACTACTACGAAAGGAAGGGTGGTAAATGGATCATTTAACGATTTGGATCAGATGGGTTCTTTTTCTTCTTTTCGATAGAATTTCTTCTATCGAAAAAATAAATTCCATTGCAGAGCCGTATGCAATGTACAAAAAATGCCCGTACGGTTGTTTAATTCTATTTTTTATTGTTATTTTGATTATCCCTTACTTTAACCCAATCGTGCGATATATAGATAAAAGAACCATTCATGATGTTATATCAATATCATCAGGGTTATGATTCACCAACCTGCTAGTTCTTTTTACGAGGCACAAGCAGGGGATTTTATTCTGGAAGCAGAAGAACTATTGAAGCTTCGCGAAACTCTCACAAAAGTTTATGTACAAAGAACGGGCAACCCTTTATGGGTTATATCCGAAGATATGGAAAGGGATGTTTTTATGTCAGCAACAGAAGCCCAAGCTTATGGCATCGTTGATCTTGTAGCGATCGAAAATCAAAATACTAGGGATTCCATATAAATATAAGAATTCCGTTTCAAAATTTGAAATTTCCGTGTGAATAGAAATCATTCATAATCATCAACCATCAGGTTAAGATCGATCTAAGCCAACCCGCTCTATTCTATCTAGAATGAGATTCTATAGACACGCCATGCCAACCATTAAACAACTTATTAGAAACGCAAGACAGCCAATAAGAAATGTCACGAAATCTCCCGCTCTTCGAGGATGTCCTCAGCGTCGAGGAACATGTACTAGGGTGTATGTGCGACTCGTTCAGTTCAGATCATGATGAGTTTGAAGAAATGCAAAAGTATCAACGACCACTATCAATGAATTAGGATAGATAGAGTGGAAGACGGCCATTTAATTTACTAGTATCTAAAAATGAAGATCTATCATCTACCTAATTATGTTATGAATTTATGGTTTCTATTGGTGCAAATCCAATCACTCCGTTTGAGATGAGAAGTAATTCTCCATTGGTAACAAATAGTTATCCATTAAGCGGAGGAAAAAGGTTATGCTCCTATTCCTTTTCTTGAAAAAACGGACTAACAAGGTCAGCTACCTAGCCAACTTTCAGAATTAAATGCCGTCACTGTATGGATAGCTTTTTTTGTGAAAAGGACTATTACTTTCTAATTAGAATTGAAAAAAGAATTCTAATTGAAAAATGGATGGGTAGAGCCAAAGAGTGTGAACTATACAAGTTCACAATAAAATTTGATGAAATGAAAGAAGAGGCTCCGGTGTATAGAGAGGACCTCACCGTTTCAGAAGTTGCCATAGAAACGAGGAAACCCACTATTCTTTTTTATTTATTTATTTAGTAGCAGTCGAATTTCTTATTTACAGGCGAGATACTTTGAAGAAAGAAAAAATAGTGGTCGGGAAGGTCATAGTCGCAAAAGCCATTGGAATTTATATTTTATATATTGGAAGAATCCGCTTTGTTATTAATTGACCGGAAGAAAAGGATGACTGAAAGAAGAGAAATCAATTAGTTATTCAAGAAAGTTTCATTTGATTCAATGACCAGAGTTAAACGAGGATATACAGCTCGGAGACGTCGAAAAAAGATTCGTTTATTTGCATCAACCTTTATAGGGGCTCATTCAAGACTTACTCGAACAACTATTCAACAAAGAATGAGAGCTTTGGTTTCCTCTCATCGAGATAGGAGCAGGAAAAAGAGAGATTTTCGTCGTTTGTGGATCACTCGGATAAATGCGGTAACTCGTGAGGATAGGCTATTCTATAGTTATAGCCTATTCATCAACAATCTGTACAAGAGACAATTGCTTCTGAATCGTAAAATACTTGCGCAAATAGCCCTATCAAATAAGAATTGTTTTGATATTATTTCAAATAAAATCATCAATCAGAAATAAAAAAAAAATACAAATTAAATAAAGGAATAAAAGAATCTTAATAGAATCTATTATACATGAAACAAGAATGATTGAAAAGGGATTTCCCGGAGAAAGGACTCCGGGAAGATAGAATAAAAAGAAATTAAGATTTGAGTAGTAAGAATAAACGAACATTTTTCAAGAAAAAAAGATTTCTTCCCCATTTTTCCTTTTTTATAATACAAGAATCAAATCTGGATTCTAGTTTTTTCGAGCAAAAATTAATATAAGCTTGAGTCCTCAATTGGAGTTTTGAGGAGTATATCTATTTATTTTTGGTTCTAGGACCAGTAGTTCTAGGGATCGACTCCACTCTCTCCAATTGTTTTTCATTATTACGAAAAGGTAACAAAGATAAAATACGAGCTTGTTTTATAGCAATAGTAATTAATCGTTGTTGTTTCAAGGTCAACCTATTCGTCCGTCTAGATAAGATTTTTCCTTGTTCACTAAGAAATCGACTAATTAAACTCATGTTTCTATAATCGATTCGATCCCCCGATCCAATTGGGGGTAAACGCCTACGAAAAGATCGCTTGGATTTACGAAAAGGTTGTTTGGATTTATCCATGGTTTACTTATTCCTTGTTTGTTTATTCCTTCTATATAAAAGAATCCATAAAATAGAATTCTATTTTTTTTCTTATTTATTTAAGATTCGACCAAAATCGGATTTGGTTTGTATTATATATGTTAAGATGTAAAGTTCTTACTCTTCCCGCTACTTGTAAAAATCACACACACATTCCGTTCCACCTATTTCTTTATTTCCCCATGAATCGTATACTTTTGACAATAGCGACAAAATTTTCTAAATTCTAGTCGATTGGGTGTATTGTGTCGATTCTTTTGAGTAATATATCTAGAAATGCCCGGCGATTCTTTATTGACACCCTTTCGAACACAACAGGTACATTCCAAAATCACTATAATTCTGATATCTTTACCCTTGGCCATGAACCTCCTTTTCATTTTGGATCGACTTCACTTTAGAACTCTCTTCATTTTCTTTTTGATCCGAACCAAATAAAAAAAAATCTATATTCTATATCTAGACTATATTAATAAAAGTTACTAACTAGAAATGGAATTTGTAAATATTTTCTTTTTCAAATTATTGGAATTCGAATAACTTCGGAGTACTATAATTTAAAATAGAATTACTATGAATAACTAGAACTATAAAGAAAAAGAGTCATATTCATTAATAGAAGAATATTAAGAATATCGTAATAATTAATTAATACAATTTTTTCTAACTATGAATTATTCCTATCCTAATCTCATTATTTTATTCTTTCTATGTTAAAATTTCGTCGCCCCTAGACTGGATCCACATTTCCATTTCTTTTCCAAAAAATCCTATCGTAGATTCACTGTATTTTGACTGAGGTTCGATACACTCTTTCTCTTTCTTTTTTTTTAGGATAGGAAAGAAAAAGGAAGCAAAATTGGAGCCATGTTACGTAGAATTGTATCTCAAATCTTCTTCATTTCTTCACAGATCAATACAAGAATTCAATCAAGATGAAAAAAAGGGGAATGACAAGGCATCCGGAAATAAACGATTAATTTCTATCAATAGACCTGCTAAAGACCCAAACCATAGAGTGGTTAGCACAGGTGCCGTTGAGAGATATGTTTTTATATCTCGCATTGAAAATCCTCCTTCTTCTTTTATTTTCTATTTTTTTCTTATTTATTTTAATTCTTTATTTGTATTGTATATTGTAATACATATATAGTCCTAGTTCGATATTCTAATACATAGATCATAGATAACCCGATATTTTAGTTCAAGATCATTTGTTTTTGCTTGAAATAAAATTAGAATTAGGAATTACTAACTAAAATGCATATGTATAATGACCCAGCAGATTCAATTTTTCCGCTCCCTAAAAAAATGACAAGAACATTTTCTACCTATCTATATAGGTAGAGCAAAAAAGAAGGATGTGGAAAACAAGACATGTATTTTATACAATGACACTGTACAACAATTTTTAAAAGGGATGTAGCGCAGCTTGGTAGCGCGTTTGTTTTGGGTACAAAATGTCACAGGTTCAAATCCTGTCATCCCTACCTATTCTTTCTCCTATGGACAGTTACGAGGGATTCCTTGAGTAAGATCGGGAAATTTTGGACATAATCTTTCGTTTGTACATACTATATGTACATGTACACAAGACCCCTCGGGGGTAAAAAAATCCTTTTCTTTACACTTTACAATTGTATCTACTGTTATAGGATATAAGAAAGCGCTCTTAGTTCAGTTCGGTAGAACGCGGGTCTCCAAAACCCGATGTCGTAGGTTCAAATCCTACAGAGCGTGATTCCGTTTATGTTATGTCGAATTACAATGAAATAACTTAACAAAACAAAGTCTAATTGCAACTGAAATTTGACCTCCTCCTTGTGGGAGGTCAATCAAAAAAAGAAATGTTACTCAATCAAAGGTCCAACTGATCACCGCGCCTGTATTGTAAATATGCAGTTACAAATAATCCTGTTAAAGTAATAGGAATTAGACCTAAGACGATTCCAAATAGAAAAACTTCAATCATTTTGATTTGTTTTAGGGAATAAAAAGATAGGTAAGATCTATCCCTAAATATTAATCTGAATTATCCGTGAATCTCAATGACCGGGAATTCGCAATTGAGAACCATAGAATAACTGAAATAAAATATTCTGGGAGGTTTTGATTTTGATTTTTGTAAATTGTTTATTGAATTTCATTCATTTCAAATAAGTCGTATCTTGTTCAAACCAATAAATATAGCTGAGGTTATAGTTGAAGCAGCCAGTAAAAAACCAAAATAACTAGTTAGAATAGGCATGAAAGAGCTAAATTAGATATGTTCTTTTAATACATATA